TTTCGATTAGATTCGAAATCTTATACTTAGAAGAACTTGTTCTAATTGGATTTATTGGATTGTTTCATCAACGATGTTGGATCAGAATTCCCTTTTGACTCTGCGCTAGGGATTCTACTATTATTAGTGAGCACTAATTGAATAATTCCTTCATAGAGATCGAGGACATAATTTACATGGATATAGTAAGTCTTGCTTGGGCTGCTTTAATGGTAGTCTTTACCTTTTCTCTTTCACTCGTAGTATGGGGAAGAAGTGGACTTTAGAAGTCCTACTAATTCTAATTGAGTTTAGGAATTTTGGAATCAAACGGTATCCATTTTTTTATAGATCGTTCTGCAAAGCCTTTTTTTATTTATTTAACTATCCATTTTCAAATTGAAATCCAAAATTTCTTTATTTCGAAATTCTATTGGAGTAATGTATTCTATGAATAATAGAGGAACTCTTTCAATCAAACAAATATTTCAATTCTTTTCATGTTCGTATTACGAAATACGAAAGTAAAAGGAATACAAATGGTAGGGAGTTTATTCCAATAAAATGATTCATAAATTTTCTATTTTGACGACCCAACTCTTACCGCGGAACCTTTTTTACTTTTTTTCCGTCTTTACTGTTCAAAGAGAAAAGAAAAAATTTTGTTATTCCATTACTAGATACACATTTTTTATGGAAAACAACATAGTAGTTGTCCAATGAGATACTACACATAATAACATAATAAAATATTAGCTTGGGCGAGTCGTATATTGCGTACTTACCCCTTAGTTTGATTATTTCTTTTTTTTTTTTATAACTTTTATTTATGCTGTGCTTTTTTTCATATCATGGTACACAAACGTTTAAAATGGGTGAGTTTTCCTAATCCTTTTCGAAATCCGAAGACGTTCACATGGAATCCCTGGATTCTCTGTCAACTGCTCAATAAATTACTTCTTCGTCGGAATGCTAACAAAAAGATTACTTGATTTTCTTTATATTATACCCATACCCTTTTTTCCTTCATTGATTTGATTTCATTGATTCTTTCTTTCAATGGATATCGGAATTCCTATTAAAAAGAATCTGAAATCTAGGAATTAGAATCGTAAGAGTTGTCTTTCGATTATTTCAGATTAATTGGAATCAACACAAATTAAATAGAAACAAATCAAATAGAAATAGATGAAGCAAAAAAATCAAATTGGAACACAACACTATGTACATTATATAGATAATTGATATCTATATATATATGAAATAGGAAGATAAAAATGTCAATTGATATATATTAAATTAACCTGTATTTTCATACAGTAAACTTTATACAGTATAAGAAGAATATTCAATAGTATGGTAGAAATTTTTTTCTACCATACTATCGAGTATTTCATAGAATACTGCTCTCATAGAATACTGTTGATTCTAGTTCGCTTATTTCATCAAAATTGGAATCCTTTTCGTTTTTTTCTTCTCTTCAATCAATCATTGATAAGAACTCAAAAATAAAGTTTAAGTCAAATTAATCACTTTGACTTACGGTTTTTACGTATATTATAAGTAAAAAAGCAGTAGGAATTAAAATGAACAGTGCAGTAGCAATAAATGCGAGAATATTTACTTCCATAATTTCATCGTTTCATTTTTCTTTAATTCGCAATAACTCGGGATTTAATCCCATAGAGATGATAAATCTTTTGTCTGTAAATTCAATGGGATGAATTCCATTTCGATGGAATCGGATCAATATCATGAATAACAATATCGGAACTATCAAATCGATTCATCGTCAATAATTGAATAGTATACCATAGGAAGATCTTTTATCCATACCGAATTCAAAAATTCAAAAGTGGATTTCTTATCCAATCAAAAATTCTTTGACTATATTTTTATTTATATTTTTCTTTTTTTCCACTCTTTATTTTCTAAAATCTATTGCCTTCCTTGTACAATCATCTGATGAAGTATCATTTAACTGCTTTTACATTTACCATTGTTTATAAACAAAACCAAACAATAGAAGAGAAATGAAAAAAAAAAGAAGAGGGATCCCTATTGGGAATGAAATTCTACTATTTGTACTCCCTTTCACAGAAAAATGGAGAAATGCATTAATGCATTGATGTATTTTTTTTATTGGATTTGGATCCGTCGGGACTGACGGGGCTCGAACCCGCAGCTTCCGCCTTGACAGGGCGGTGCTCTGACCAATTGAACTACAATCCCAGGGAAATAACATGATAAAATAAAGTGTACAGTATACATATTCTTATGATTTCATTCAAATACTTTTTATTTTTATTTTAGATTCCAATTGTTGTCTTGTAACAGATTGGAACAGAGACGCGAATGATATATTGATTGATATCCATATGGATATGCATTTTAACGAGAGCAACATGGATTACTAATAATCTTTTCATTATTTCCAAATAAATTAGCTAATCCGTTTTTCAATGAAAAGGGTCTTTTTTTTTTTACTCTTTTTCTGAGACTTTCCACTTACAGATCCTGA